TACAGTCGGATTTTATAAATATTTTTCGAAACATTTATCAAGGAAAGTTGGCTTATAGCGATTATATATATTACATATACCTAGTTTGATCCCACTCTTCTAACAAAACCATTTTCTCTTGAATCTCATTTTTTGTAAACTCTTATCCTCTTTTTATTGAATTTATAATTTAGCATTATCCCACATGGATACAATCAATCTAAATGAGCGAATTTATTAGTCTAAATCATTGCATAGAAATAGAAGTCTTTGGTTGATCTAAGTTCATGTAATTTATTCTTTAATTAATATTTTCTTTTGGTCAATCTTTGAATTGAATAAAACCGACTGAAATGGGAATCGCTTTATAGAACCTAATTTTTTTTACAATTCCCTAATATCGTAATCTTTTTTACTATTCTTCTAGATCTTATATACTTTTTTGTCTATTTATGTGTATATTTCTGTTCACGAAGAAGATTATCTCGAGCAAGGCATAGATTACCTTGCACTAAGCTAAAAAAGACTATTTCGAAACTTAGTCAATGGTGGCCCTCCATGGATTCACCTATATAAGCCGCAGCTAAAGTTGCAAAAATAAGAGCTTGAATACCACTTGTAAATAATCCAAGGAACATGACAGGTATAGGAACCACTAAAGGTACTAAAGAAACAAGAACAACAACTACTAATTCATCCGCTAATATATTTCCAAAAAGTCGAAAGCTAAGTGATAAAGGTTTTGTGAAATCTTCTAAAATGTTAATAGGTAAAAGGATTGGAGTTGGTTGTATATATTTACCGAAATAACCTAATCCTTTTTTGCTAAGGCCCGCATAAAAATATGCTATTGACGTAAGTAAAGCTAAAGCAACGGTAGTATTTATATCATTCGTGGGTGCGGCTAACTCCCCATGAGGTAACTCTATGATTTTCCAAGGTAAAAGCGCCCCTGACCAATTAGAAACAAAAATAAATAGAAACAAAGTTCCAATAAAGGGAACCCATGGACCATATTCCTCTCCAATCTGGGTTTTGCTCACATCTCGAATAAATTCAAGGATATATTCGAAGAAATTCTGACCGTCAGTAGGAATGGTTTGTGGATTCCGAACAGTTACAATGGCTGAACCTAATAAGATAAGAATTACAACCCAAGAAGTAATAAGTACTTGGGCATGGACTTGGAAACCGCCTATTTTCAAATAGAAATGCTGGCCTACTTCCACCCCGGATATTTCATATAACCCCTTTAATGTGTTAATGGAATATGATAGAACATTCATATTGTCCTCTGAAAGAAAGAAAACTTTACAAGAAATTATTTTGATTCAACCGTCTTTTTTTCTACTTGCTCACTTGAATTGTATATTTTATATTTTATATACCAACTAATCACATAATATCCCCAGTTTTTTATCTCTTTTATGAGATTCCGAAATAGTAATGGATTTCGTCAATCTATGGAATTCAAAAAAGAATTTATTTATCTTATTATTAATCAGGGATTTCGTATATAGCTAGAACGCCCTTCACAAATCGCAAATACTAATTTGTTAAGAATTAAGCGGATTGAGGCTATAGCGTCATCATTCGCTGGAATCGAAATATCTGTGAGATCCGGGTCACAGTTTGTATCAATTAAACAAATTGTTGGAATTCCCAAAGTGATACATTCTTGAAGAGCCATATATTCTTCTTGCTGATCAACGATTATTACAATATCGGGTAACCCTGTCATATATTTAATCCCGCCCAAATATGTTTGCAAGTGAAATAACTGTCTCTTTAATCGAGCCGCATCCCCTTTCGGAAGGCGGTTGATTCCCCCTGTCTTTTGTTCCATTCTCAAGTCCCTGAACTTTTGAAGTCTCATTTCTGTAGTGGACCAATTCGTTAAAAGGCCACCTAGCCATTTTTTATTAACATAATGACACCGAGCTCTTATTGCAGCCCGCGCTACTGGATCAGCTGCTTTATTTTTGGTACCAACAATTAAGAATTGTTTTCTCCTACTTGCTGCATCAAAAACCAAATCACACGCTTCTGATAAAAAACGAGCAGTTCTAGTAAGATTTGTAATATGAATACCCTTACGCTTTGCAGAGATATAAGGTGCCATTTTTGGATTCCATTTTCTAGTAGCATGACCAAAATGAACTCCTGTTTCCAACATCTCTTTCAAATTAATGTTCCAATATCTTCTTATCATTTCTCTCCACACTTTCTCTCTTTTTTTTTTCAAAGAAAAAAAAAGAAACGAGATACCCTGAACTAAATAATTGTTCCGATGGAACCTTTTCTTTTCCCGTAATTGGACGTTGATACACGATCCAAGCGATTAATTTCTTTCTATTCTTTATTATCTTTATATTATCTTTATTTATTACTATATTTTATTTATTACTCTATATTATCTTTATTTATTACTTTTATTTATTACTATTAACAAATCACATGGAAATGTAAGAAATCAAAGGAACACTGACAGTTAAAAGGACGAATCCACTCTTAGGAATCG